GTTCAACTATTATTTAGCATATAAACTAAAAGATACTATTTAAGGTTCACTTAATGTGTAAATACATCTAGTAGAATAAAATTTGTATTTCAACTTTAATTTGTTCCTTATTTATATATTATTTATTATTTAATATAAATAATTTACTTTAATATATTACATTTAATTCCATATATCGTTATAAGTAAGATTTATATATCAATAAGATATTATTATTATTCATATTCTTATCAAAAGTTGTAGCGACCTATTTTTTAGGGAAAGAGAAATTATTATATATTAATACATTTATATTAATATATAATAAATATTTTACATTATTAATATAGGATATAAACAATATAAGTATTTAACTTAATCTAGTATTATATTAATATAATAAGTTATATTAACTATAAATATATAATTAGATATTATATATAATAAGATCTATTATATATATATATATATTATATTATAATACATTTAATTGCATATAAATACGTATAATGTTAAAGAGTAGATTATATTAATTTAAATAATTTATATTATTTAATCTTTCTTTATAATTAGTGAAAAGAAAGATTAAATAATAGAATAAAAGAATAAAAACCATTTACCAGGGTACAAGTTCCATATTCATATTTATTTATATATATAGAGAAGTTGTTGTTGGTGAATGGTGGTGTAATTTCTAATTTTATTTGACTTTTTATTAATTTATTTTCTTCTTGTTTCTTAATATTTTTATTACCCAAATTTTTTAAGCTTAAATTTTACTATAAATGTTCGGTCTTGATTTTTTTTTGAAAGTTTTATTCTTGCTTATTTATTCACTTTTTCTTTATGTTATATGCAAGTTTTGTTTTTCTAAATGTTCTTATTTGCAGTAATTTAATTTAATTATCAAGTGATTTTGGAATTAGTAATTGATTAAGTATTGGCATATTTCGTGCCAGCAGCCGCGGTTATACGATTAATGCAAGTGAATATTTTTGGTTAAAATAGTTATTAATATTTTTAGGGTTTAATTATAAATTTATGAGGTGAAATTTAAAATTTTTTTTATAGCTCTTATTATGAGTCTGTGAAACTTAAATAATAAACTAGGATTAGATACCCTATTATTTTAAGTGTTAATTTTGCTTACCTGGATAATATTAGTTAAGATCTTGAAATCCAAAGAATTTGGCGGTATCTTATTCCATCCAGAGGAGCCTGTCTCGTAATTGATAGTACACGATTGACTTTACTTGGTTTATTTGTTTGTATATCTCCGTTATCAGAAGATCTTTTTAGGGTTATAATTTTCTTAATCTATAATTATAAATTATTTCAGGTCAAGGTGCAGCTTATACTCAAGGGAAGATGGGCTACAATAAATTTTTGTTTATTATGGATTTAATAGTGAAGTCTATTAATGAAGGTGGATTTGGTAGTAATTTGATTTATTTAATTTAATTGATATTGGCTCTGAGGTGTGTACACATCGCCCGTCACTCTCGTTATATCTATTAACTCGGGATTTAAATTGAGTTAATTAAGATTCAATGAGATAAGTCGTAACATAGTAGATGTACTGGAAAGTGTATCTAGTAAGATCAAAACAAACTTATTAGTAAAGTATTTCATTTACGCTGGAATTATTTCCGTGCAATTCGGGATGTTTTGATATTTTATATATTATGTTATTTTTTTGTTTATTAAGATTTTTAATAGAAATAATTTTATATTTTTTTGTCTAAGTATATTTTGTAGAATTGATTTTATATATTATAGTTTATTAGTAATGTAATTGGATTATGAAATATTATATAGATTTTTAAAAGTAAATTTTATTTATTGTACCTTTTGTATCAGGGTTTATTAATTTTTTTGTATTTATTTACTATTCTCGATTTAGTTTGATTTACAAATAATTTTTATTTAATGTTTCAAAATTATTAAGGAGTTATTTGTGGAAATGAAATGTTACTCGTTTACTAAGATATCTAGTTTCTTAAGAAAAAATTTAATTTTTTATAGTTTATTTGTTTATATTTAATTTTTTAATTATAAATATTAACTTATTTATTTTTTAGGGGATAAGCTCTGAAAATTATATTCTATAATTTATGAATTAAAAATAAAATAGTAGGCTTTAAAACAGCTATCTCTAAGATTACGTTTTAGTTTATTGTTGTTTAATTTGATTTTATAATTATTTTAGGTTTTATATTAAGATGATAAATTTAATTTTGAAATTTTTGTAATAATGATGAAATTAGTATATTTATTTTGTTTATAATAATTAATTTTGTTAATTTATTATAAGGAATTAGGCAAAGTTTATAATTTTCGCCTGTTTATCAAAAACATGTCCTCTTGATTATATTTTGAGGTCTGGCCTGCTCACTGGCAAGATTTTGAAGAGCCGCGGTATTTTGACCGTGCAAAGGTAGCATAATCATTAGTCTCTTAATTAGAGGCTGGAATGAATGGCTTGACGAGAAATTAACTGTCTCTTAATAATATATAAAATTTAACTTTTAAGTTAAAAGGCTTAAATTTTTCTTTAAGACGAGAAGACCCTATAGAGCTTTACATTTTACTTATATATAATTTTTAGATTATCTTTTTATACTTAATAATAATGTTTTGTTGGGGTGACATAAAGAATAAATAAACTCTTTATTATTAAATCATTAATTTATGTTTATTTTGATCCATAATTTATGATCATAAAATTAAGTTACCTTAGGGATAACAGCGTAATTGTTTTTGAGAGCTCATATCGACAAAGCAGATTGCGACCTCGATGTTGGATTAAGATAAATTCTAGGTGCAGAAGCCTGGTAATTAGGTCTGTTCGACCTTTAAATTCTTACATGATCTGAGTTCAGACCGGCGTAAGCCAGGTCGGTTTCTATCTTAAGAAATATTGTCCATATTAGTACGAAAGGACCATATGGACAAAATATTTTTTTATTATTGATTTAAATTAATTATTACTATTTTGACAGATTAATGTATTGAATTTAGAATTCATTTATGTAGATTTTTTCTACAAATAGTATTGATACTCTATGATTTATTAATATTTATTTTAAATTTTGTTCTTTTATTAGTTTGTGTTTTAATTAGTGTGGCTTTTTTAACCTTATTGGAACGAAAGGTCTTAGGTTATATTCAAATTCGTAAAGGTCCTAATAAGGTAGGATTTTCCGGTATTCCTCAGCCTTTTAGTGATGCAATTAAATTAATTTGTAAGGAACAGCCAATCCCTATTATATCTAACTATTTATTTTATTATTTTTCTCCTATTTTTAATTTAACGATTTCATTAGTTATTTGATTAATTTTTCCTTATTTAACTTATATGTGTTCTTTTTCTTATGGTTTTTTATTTTTTTTATGTTGTACTAGATTAGGTGTTTATACTATAATAATTGCTGGTTGATCTTCTAATTCAAATTATTCTTTATTAGGGTCTTTACGTTCGGTTGCTCAAACTATTTCATATGAGGTAAGATTAGCTTTAATTTTATTATCTTTAATTATTTTAGTTGGTAGTTTTAATATATTTGATTTTATGAATTATCAACTTTATTGTTGATTTATTATTATTTCTTTTCCTTTATTTTTATCTTGTTTTGCTTCATGTTTAGCTGAAACCAATCGTACTCCTTTTGATTTTGCTGAAGGTGAATCAGAATTGGTTTCTGGATTTAATATTGAATATGGTGCTGGTGGATTTACTTTAATTTTTTTAGCTGAATATACTAGAATTGTTTTTATAAGTATGTTATTAACTATAATTTTTTTAGGAGGTGATTTTTATTCATTTATTTTTTTTATTAAACTTGCTTTTATATCATTTAGATTTATTTGAGTTCGTGGAACTTTACCTCGTTTTCGTTATGATAAATTAATATATTTGGCTTGAAGGAGTTTTTTACCTTTATCTCTAAATTTTTTTATTTTTTATATTGGTTTAAGGATTTTATTAATTTCATTTATTTAGTGAAATTTTTTAAGAATTTACAAGTCAATAGAAGAGTTAAACTTCTAGTTTTATGTTTTCAAAACATATGCTTTTCCTAAGCTAATTAACTTAATAATTATTCTTTAATTAATTTATCTCATATATTTGCTACATGTACATTAATTAGAAAATAAATAAAGTAAATGATTGTAAGGATTTGTCCTGTTATAATATAGGGTTCTTCAACTGGCCGTTTACCAATTCATGTTAATAAACATACAATTACTACTATAATTCAAAATAAAACTTGATTAATAGGGTAAAATTGAATCCCTCGAAATGGTGTCTTGTTATAAAATGGTAAAATTATTAAAATTCTAATTGATAAAAATAATGCAATTACACCTCCTAATTTATTAGGAATAGATCGTAAAATTGCATAAGCAAATAAGAAATATCATTCTGGTTGAATATGAACAGGAGTTACTAAAGGATTTGCTGGTACAAAATTATCTGGATCTCCTAATAAGTATGGATCAATTAAACATAATATAATCAATATTGATGATGTTATTGCAATAGTAATTAAGTCCTTAAATGTAAAATAGGGGTGAAATGGAATCTTTTCAATATTTCTATTTAATCCTAAAGGATTATTTGATCCTGCTAGATGTAAAAAAAATAAATGAATTGCAGCTATAGCTGCGATAATGAATGGCAATACAAAATGAAATGTAAAGAATCGATTTAATGTTGCATTGTCAACAGCAAATCCTCCTCAGACTCATTGAACTAAGTCTGTTCCTAGATATGGAATTGCTGATAATAAGTTTGTAATTACTGTTGCACCTCAAAATGATATTTGTCCTCAAGGGAGGACATATCCTATAAATGCGGTTGCTATAACTAAAAATAAAATTAATGTCCCGATTATTCATGTATATATATACATGTATGATCCATAATAAATTCCTCGTCCTACATGAAGATAAATACAAATGAAAAATATAGATGCTCCGTTTGCATGTAATGTTCGAATAATTCAACCATTATTAACATCTCGACAGATGTGAATAACACTTGAAAATGCTATTTCAATATTTGATGTGTAATGTATAGCTAAAAATAATCCTGTCACGATTTGAATTACTAAACATATTCCTAATAATGACCCAAAATTTCATCAGAATGAAATATTTGTTGGTGCTGGTAAGTCAATCAATGAATTATTCAAAATTTTAATTAATGGATGTTTTAATCGTAGGGGTTTATTCATTAGTATTATCTAATTTTACGAATAGGTCCTTGATTAATATTAGTAATTTTAACTACTGCTAATAGTGCAAGAAATAAATAGATTATTATTATTATTGTAATAATAAAGGTTGGTTTATTATATAATTTTTCTAAGGATATTGTTATTTCTTGATAATTAATTGAATTATTAATATTTATTGTTTCTGTATTTTTAATTAAATCAATAAATATTGTTTTATTTATGTAAATTAATGTTAATGTAATAATTACTCATATTATTAAAGTGAAAATTATTATAATTGATTTAATTTGAAATATTTCATTTGATGCAATTCTTGTAATATAAATGAATAAAACTAATATTCCACCAAGGAATGTTAAAAATAAAATATATGATAATCAAAATCTTTCTATTATTGTTCCTATTATAAATCCAACAAGGAGTGTTTGTAAAATAATTAAAATTATTATTGATATAGGATGATTTAATTTAATAAAATTAATATTTATTAGATTTGATATAGTTATAATTATCATTTTAATCATTTCAGGAGTTAGTTTATTAAAAATATTGGTTTTGGGGATCAGTGATAGGAATGTTTCTACTCTTGATGTTTTAAAAGTGGGGGGAACCTTAATTCTGACTTACAAGACCAGTGTTTTTTTTAAACTATTAAAACTAATGTTAATATTTTCTATTTTTTCTTCTTTAATGATTTACTTTGCTGGTGTTTATGTTTTTTCTTCTAAACGTAAACATTTATTGATAGTTTTATTAAGATTGGAATATATTGTTCTTTCTTTATTTATATTAATTATTATTTTTTTAATTGAATTTGATTATGATTATTTTTTTCCAGTGATTTTTTTAATTTTTTCTGTTTGTGAAGGTGCTTTAGGTCTTTCTATTTTAGTTTCTATAATTCGTTCTCATGGAAATGATTTCTTTAATTCATTTGTTTTATCATTATGTTAAGGTATTTATTTATAATTGTTTTTTTGATTCCTCTTTGTTTATTAAATGGTTGTTGATGAATAATTCATTCTTTAATGTTTTTATTTAGATTTATTTTTATAATTTGTTTATATTCTTATTCTGATTTGAATATAATTAGATATTGTTTTGGAGTTGACTATTTTTCTTTTAGTTTAATTTTATTAAGCTTTTGGATTTGTTCTTTAATAATTACTGCTAGATGTTCAGTATATTTATCTTCTTATCATTCTAATTTTTTTATTTTTATGGTTTTATTATTGTTAATGATATTATTTTGTTCATTTTCTAGATTGAGTTTATTATCTTTTTATATTTTTTTTGAATCTAGATTAATTCCTACTTTATTACTAATTTTGGGTTGAGGTTATCAGCCTGAACGTTTACAGGCTGGTATTTATTTAATTTTTTATACTTTAGTTGCTAGTTTACCTTTATTATTAGTTTTATTTAAGGTTTATGATGTTGTTAATACTTTTTATTTTCCTTTATTGTTTGATTTTGGTTCTTATTATTTTATATTTTATGTTTTTATGATTTTGGCTTTTTTAGTTAAAATACCTATATTTTTGGTTCATCTTTGACTCCCAAAGGCTCATGTTGAGGCTCCAATTTCTGGAAGAATAATTTTGGCTGGTGTTTTATTGAAGTTGGGTGGTTATGGTATTTTTCGTGTGATGAAGGTTATTTCTTATTTAGGTATAAAGTTCAATTATTTTTGATTATCTTTAGGGTTATCTGGTGGTGTAATTGTTAGATTTATTTGTTTTCGTCAGGTTGATTTAAAGTCTTTAATTGCTTATTCTTCTGTTGCTCATATAAGAATAGTTATTGGTGGTTTAATAACTATAAATTGATGAGGGTGTATAGGTTCTTTATCTTTAATGGTTGGTCATGGTTTATGTTCTTCTGGTTTATTTTGTTTATCTAATATTATTTATGAGCGTTTAGGTAGTCGAAGATTATTAATTAATAAAGGGATAATTAACCTTATACCTAGAATGTCTCTTTGATGGTTTCTTTTAAGATCATCAAATATAGCTGCTCCTCCTTCCTTAAATTTGGTGGGTGAATTAAGTCTATTAAATAGTGTAATATCTTGATCTTCTTTTAGATTTTTGATATTAATTTTCTTATCTTTTTTTAGAGCTGTATATACATTATATATGTATTCTTATTCTCAACATGGTTTATATTATTCTGGTGTTTATACTTGTTCTCTTGGTTATTTACGTGAATATCATCTTTTATTTTTGCATTGATTCCCTTTAAATGTTTTAATTTTAAAGGGTTGTTATTTTTTTATTTAGTTTACTTAAGTATTTTAATTAAAATATTGTTTTGTGGAATCAATGATATGAGTTTTTCATCTTAGGTCGTGTATATATTTTCTATTTGTTCATTAAGTTTTTTTTCTTTATTTTTATCAAGAACTTTAATTTTTATTTTAGGTATTTATTATTTGATATTTGATTATAGAATTTTTGTTGAGTGAGAACTTTTTAGTTTAAATAGTTCTTGTGTAGTTATAACTTTAATTTTGGATTGGATATCTTTAATTTTTATATCTTTTGTTATATATATTTCTTCTTTAGTTATTTATTATAGAGAGGATTATATGTCTGGTGAGAAAAATCTTAATCGTTTTATTATTATTGTTTTAATATTTATTTTTTCAATGGGATTTTTAATTATTAGTCCAAATTTAATTAGAATTTTATTAGGTTGAGATGGTTTAGGGTTAGTTTCTTATTGTTTAGTAATTTATTATCAGAATGTAAAGTCTTATAACGCAGGTATGTTGACTGCATTATCTAACCGTATTGGTGATGTTTCTATTTTGATTTCTATTGCTTGAATGTTAAATTTTGGTAGTTGAAATTATATTTATTATTATGATTTTATTTCAAATTCTTTTGAAATAAAGGTTATTACATTATTAATTATTTTAGCTGCTATAACTAGGAGAGCTCAGATTCCATTTTCTTCTTGACTTCCAGCAGCTATAGCTGCTCCTACTCCGGTTTCTGCTTTAGTTCATTCATCCACTCTTGTTACTGCTGGTGTTTATTTATTGATTCGTTTTAGTCCTATGCTTTATATATATAATTATGGTTGATTTTTGTTATTAATTGGTTGTTTAACTATATTTATGGCCGGATTTGGAGCTAATTTTGAATTTGATTTAAAAAAAATTATTGCTCTTTCTACTTTAAGTCAACTTGGTTTAATAATGAGAATTTTAGCTATGGGTTATTCAAAACTTGCTTTTTTTCATTTATTAACTCATGCATTATTTAAGGCTTTATTATTTATATGTGCAGGTTCAATAATTCATAATTTGAAGGATTCCCAAGATATTCGTTTTATGGGGGGAATTGTAAATTTTATACCTTTAACTTCAATTTGTTTTAATGTTTCTAGATTATCTTTATGTGGAATACCTTTCTTGGCTGGATTTTATTCAAAGGACTTAATTCTTGAGATGGTTTGTTTAAGATGAATTAATATTTTGATTTTCTTTTTATATTTTATTTCTACTGGTTTAACAGCTTCATATTCTTTTCGTTTATTTTATTATTCTATATCTGGTGATAATAATTTTTATTCTAGTTTTTCATTTGATGATAAGGGTTATTATATTTCTTTGGGAATAATTGGTTTATTACTCGTTGCTGTTATTGGTGGTAGATTTTTATCTTGATTAATTTTTCCTATTCCTCATGTAATTGTATTACCCTATTATTTAAAATTTCTGACAATAATTGTTGTTGTTCTTGGTTCTTATATAGGTTATCTTGTTTCTAATTTTTATTTTTCTTTTAATTTATTTTCTTTAAGTAATTTATTTTTTGTTAGATTTATTGGTTCTATATGGTTTATACCATTTCTTTCAACTAAATTTATTATATATTTGCCTTTAAAGTCTGGTTATTATTCATCTAAGTCTTTTGATTATAGTTGAGGTGAATTGTTTGGTGGTCAAGGTTTATATAGTTTGTTTATTTATTTAATTAATTATATTCAATCTTGGTATGATTTAAATTATAAGATTTATCTTTTAACTTTTATTTTTTGAATACTTATTTTGGTGTTGTTTTTTTTTATTTAATGCTCAAATAGCTTATAATTAGAGCGTGACATTGAAGATGTTAAGGAAATATTTAACATTTTTGAGCATATTTATAAATATAAATTTATATATTATTTTTACAGTGAAAATGTAATGTTTTATTTAAACTATATAAATTAATTAGAAATGTTAACGGAGTTTAACCGCTAATATGGGAAGTTAGCAGCTTTCATATTGGCTTTACATTTCCTTAATTGGAACTTTAGTTCAATTATATTATTAACAGTAATATGCCTCTTTTTGGCTTCAATTAATTAATTAAATAAGGGTAATTTATACCAATTTTCAGGTCGAAACTGATTGCAATATTTCGCTTCTTATTCTATCAAGGTTAATTGATAGATATCAATACTTTTTGAATGCAACCCAAATGTTATAATTAACTATAACCCTATTCTGCTCATTGAAGAGCCCCTTGATTTCATTCATGATATAATCCCCCTAATAGGACTAAAATAAAAAATATTGTAGAGGTTGTTCAGATTATCATGTTTGATGTTTTAAGGATAATAATAATTGGAAGAATTAATGCAATTTCTACGTCAAAAATTAAGAAGATTACAGCAATTAAAAAGAATCGTAATGAGAATGGTATACGTGCTGATCTTTTAGGGTCAAATCCACATTCAAATGGTGATCTTTTTTCTCGATCATAAATTATTTTTTTTGATAGGATTGTTGCTAATGTTATTACAATTATTGGAATTAAGAATCTAATTGAAATTCTTATAAATATTGATATGATTATTTTTCTTGATTAATAATCAATCTTTTTGATTGGAAGTCAAATGTACTAATATACTAGAAAAATTATTATCTACCTCATCAATAGATTGAAATATATAAAAATAATCATACTACGTCTACAAAGTGTCAGTATCATGCAGCAGCTTCAAACCCAAAATGATGTCTAGGGGAGAATTGATTTATTTGATGTCGAATGAGACATGTTAATAGAAAAATGGTTCCGATAATTACATGTAATCCATGAAATCCTGTTGCAACAAAAAAAGTAGATCCATATACTGCATCAGCAATAGTAAAAGGTGCTTCTCAGTATTCATATGCTTGTAATATAGTGAAGTACATTCCTAATATTACTGTAAAAAATAATCCTTGTAGTGCTTGCGAATGATTTGATTCTATTAATCTATGATGGGCTCATGTAACTGTAACTCCTGATGCTAATAGAATTGCTGTATTAAGTAATGGAATTTGTATTGGATTGAAAGGTTGAATTCCTATAGGAGGTCATAATATTCCTAATTCGATTGTTGGTGCTAATCTTCTTCTAAAGAAAGCTCAAAAAAATGAAATAAAGAATAGGACTTCAGATGCAATAAATAAAATTATTCCTCATCGTAATCCAATTGATACAAATTCTGTATGTAGCCCTTGATAAGTTCCTTCTCGAATTACATCTCGTCATCATTGAATTATCGTAAGTAATGTAATTCTAAATCCAATAATTAATAAATTAATGTTGAATAGATGAAATCATTTAGCTAATCCTGAAACTAATACTATTGCTCCAATTGCTCCTGTTAATGGTCATGGTCTATAGTCTACTAAGTGAAATGGGTGATTTGAGTGTGTTGTTAACATAAGTTTAATAAACTTCTCTAGAGTATAAAGTTCTTAAAATTGAGAATACATAAGCCTGAATTATTGCAACTGCTGATTCTAAAATTAAAAGTATTATTTGTCCAACAATAAGTAGTGAAATTATATTTATTATTATTGTTTGACCTGTATTTCCTAGTAATGTTAGTAGTAAATGACCAGCAATTATATTTGCTGCTAATCGTACTGCTAGAGTCCCAGGTCGGATAATATTTCTAATTGTTTCAATTAATACTATGAATGATATAAGTGCTGGTGGGGTTCCTTGAGGAACTAAATGTGAAAATATATGGTTAGTATGATTAATTCACCCAAATAACATAAATCTTATTCATATTGGTAATGCGATTGTGAATGTTAATGCTAAATGTCTAGTTCTAGTAAAAATGTATGGGAATAGCCCTATAAAATTATTAAATATTATTATAATAAAAATTGAAATGAATATAAATGTAGTTCCATTAAAGGAGTTTGGTCCTAATAAATTTTTAAATTCATTATGTAATGTAAAATTTAATTTATTTCATAAAATATTAATTCGTGATGGTGTTAATCAAAATATTGATGGAATTAATATTAATCCTAATAATGTTCTAGTTCAATTTAATGATAAGTTGAGAATATTAGTAGATGGATCAAATGTTGAGAATAAATTTGTTATCATTTTCAATTAAGGTTTTTGCTTTCAGTTATTCTTTTTTTAATGTTTTTAATAATTTCTGGTTTGAATGAGAAAAAGTTTATTTGATTAAAGATAATTAATGTAATGGAGAAAATAATAAATAGTGAAAATCATATTAGTGGTGATATTTGAGGGATTTAGATTAAATTTCCTCATCAGAAGTATATGTTAATTTACTATTATTTGGTTTAAGAGACCATTACTTACTTTCAGTCATCTGATGGATCAAGGTGTACTAATATTTTAGTTATTTTAGATTGACATTCTAACGTTATGGATTAACTAACTCCTTAAATTATTTTGGATAATCATTTAATAAATAAATTAATTGAAGTTCTTTCAATTACAATTGGTATAAATCTATGGTTTGCTCCACAAATTTCTGAACATTGACCAAAAAATAGTCCAGGTCGGTTTATTGAAAATGATCCTTGATTTAGTCGACCTGGCATTGCATCAATTTTAATTCCTAAAGCAGGTACTGCTCAAGAATGTAGTACATCAGATGCTCTAGTTAATACTCGAACTTCTGTATTTATGGGTAAAATTGTTCGGTTATCTACATCTAGAAGACGAAATCTATTATTTTCAAGCTCTCTTTCTGGTGTTATATATGTATCAAATTCTACATTTACAAAATCTGAATATTCATATCTTCAGTATCATTGTCGTCCAATTGTTTTGATTGTAATTATTGCGTCAACTGAGTCATCAAGTAAATAAAGTAGTCGTAATGATGGTAAAGCAATAAAAATTAATGTGATTGCTGGCAGAGTTGTTCAGATGGTTTCAATTAAATGTTCATGTAATATATTTCGATTTGTATGGTTGATAATTAACATATAACTAAGAGTATATCTTACAATTACTGTAATTAATAGTAATACTACTATAGTATGATCATGAAAGAATGATAATTGTTCTATTAATGGTGAAGCTCTGTCTTGAAGAGATAAATTTGATCATGTTGCCATTTTATTTAATTTCTAATAAAAGGTAAAACCTTTATATGTAAAGCTTAAATCTACTGCACTAATCTGCCATATTAGAATCTAGAAATTAGTGGTAATTCTGAGTATCTATGTTCTGCTGGTGGATTATTTTGCAATCATTCATTTGAACTACTTATATTATTTGCAAATAAGATTGTTCGGTTTGTAATTATTCTTTCCCATATAATTACAATAAATATAATGATTCCAACAATTGAAATTATAGATCCAATACTTGATATTACATTTCATGATGTATAAGCATCTGGATAATCAGAATATCGTCGTGGTATTCCTGCTAATCCAAGGAAGTGTTGTGGGAAGAAAGTTAGATTTACTCCAATGAATATAATTGTGAATTGAATTTTTAATCATGTATTATTCATTGTTAGTCCTGTAAATAATGGATATCATTGAATAATACCTCCTATGATTGCAAATACTGCTCCTATAGATAGAACATAATGAAAGTGAGCAACTACATAATAGGTATCATGTAATACAATATCAAGTGATGAATTTGCTAAAACTAGACCTGTAAGACCACCAATTGTAAATAAAAAAATAAATCCAAGTGCTCATAATAGTGGTGGATTGAATTTGAATTTAGTTCCATATAGTGTAGCTAGTCATCTGAATACCTTAATTCCTGTTGGAACTGCAATGATTATAGTTGCTGATGTGAAATAAGCTCGTGTATCAACATCTATTCCTACGGTGAATATATGATGTGCTCATACAATAAATCCTATCAATCCAATTGATAGTATAGCATAAATTATTCCTAATGTTCCAAATGATTCAATTTTTCCACTTTCTTGACATACAATATGTGAAATAATACCAAATCCTGGTAAAATTAAAATGTATACCTCTGGATGACCAAAGAACCAAAATAAATGTTGATAAAGAATAGGGTCACCTCCACCAGCAGGGTCAAAAAATGAAGTATTTAAATTTCGATCAGTTAATAACATAGTGATTGCTCCTGCTAATACTGGTAATGATAATAGTAAAAGTAATGCAGTAATAGCTACTGATCAAACAAATAATGGTGTTTGATCTAGTGTTATACTTTCTGATCGTATATTAATAGCTGTAGTAATAAAATTTACTGCACCTAGAATTGATGATACCCCTGCTAGATGTAAAGAGAAAATGGCTAAATCAACTGATGCTCCCCCGTGAGCAATAGCTCCTGCTAATGGAGGATAAACTGTTCATCCTGTACCTGCTCCTATATCAACTATTGAAGAGGTAAGGAGTAGAGTTAATGAAGGTGGTAAAAGTCAAAATCTCATGTTATTTATTCGTGGGAATGCTATATCTGGTGCCCCAATTATTAATGGTACTAATCAATTACCAAATCCTCCAATTATAATGGGCATTACTATGAAAAAAATTATTACAAATGCATGAGCTGTAATGATCACATTATAAATTTGATCATCTCCAATTAATGATCCTGGTTGCCCCAATTCTGCTCGAATAATTATTCTTATGGATGTTCCAACTATTCCTGCCCATGCTCCAAATAGGAAATATAAGGTTCCAATGTCCTTATGGTTTGTTGAGAATAATCATTTTTGCGGTGAGATGGCTGAATTTATAAGTGTTAGACTGTAAATCTATTTATGAGAATTAATCTCTCTCACCATGTTGGAACAGGGCCTTATATTCAATTATGATTTTAGACTGCAATTCTAGGGGTGTAAATGACCTTTACTAAGGCCTAAAAGGTTGTTCTTTTAATTATAACTTTGAAGGTTATTAGTTTATTTAACTTAAGTCCTTAGTATAGGTAAACCAAGACTGAAGATGAAATTAATCCTAGGGTTGAAATTATTACAGTAAATGGTAGTATAAATCTTATTTTTTTACTTTTAATTCTTACTAGTCATGAATTTTCTGTATAGGATAGAATCAGGGCTGAAAATCTAATTCGTAAGTAATAATATAAAGTAATTGTTGTTAGTACAACTATGATTGTTATCAAAATTGTTAAGTTATTTTCGATAAGTGATTGTATAACAATTCATTTTGGTAAAAATCCTAGGAATGGGGGTAGTCCTCCTAAGGATAATAGTGATAGAAATATTATGAATTTGATTTCTGTTTTTAAATTCATTCTTGAGTAAATTTGGTTAATAAAGAATAAATTTTTTTGCCAGAATATTAATACCAGAATCACTCTTAGTATTGAATAGATAGTGAAGTATAATTCTCAAACGTTCTCTCTGATTAAGAGAGATCTTATTATTCATCCAATGTGTCTAATAGACGAATAAGCAAGAAGTTGTTGTAGTGACGTTTGATTAAGACCTCCTATCGCTCCAATAACAATTCTGGTGATTGTAATGAAGAAGATAAATACCCCAATTTGGATACAGTATGATAAAATCATTATTGGAGCAATTTTTTGTCATGTTATTAGGATTAAACAGTTAATTCATGTTGATGTTCCTATTACTTCTGGAAATCAGAAGTGGAATGGTGCAGCTCCAATCTTTAGTAATAATCTGGATCTGATTATTATTGATGGAATAATTTCTTTTTCTCACCCTAAGGGGTATTTTATTTGAATCAATAAAATTGAAAATAATAATATTGTTGATGCTATTGCCTGAACAATAAAATATTTAATTGACGATTCATTCATTATTATTCTTTTATTATTTGCTATTAGGGGGATAAATGAGAGTAAGTTGATCTCTAGTCCTATTCAAACTCCAAATCAGGAATTTGATGAAATGGACAGGATCGTTCCTATCATTAATGTTGATAGGAAGAGAAGTTTTGTAGAGTTGTTGGTCATTAAAAAGGAGAGAATTTGTATCTCCATGAATGGGGTATGAACCCATTAGCTTACTTAGCTTACCTTTTTATTACATTGAAGTGTATGATGCACGTTAGTTTTTGAAACTAAAGGTGATAGTTTAATTCTATCTTATGTAATGAAGGTAATAATTATTACTTTATTTACCCTATCAAGGTAATCCTTTAATCAGGCACTTCATT